TTTGGAAGACCTTGCGTTATATCACCAGATCTTGATTTTTCATATATAAATGTAACTAATGTATCGCCTTCGTAAAGGATTTCCCCATAATGTCCATGAACAGTTGCTCCTGGAGTAGCCAAATAAGGCTTAGCTGATCGTATTACCACAGAGTCAACTTGAACCATTAGAACTTGACCCGATTTTAAATGCGGTCCTTTTTTGGCTATACATACATTTTCACAAAGAAACTGCCCAAGACTAACGATTGGAGATGTCTCTTCACAATAATTGTAATGGAGAAAATACCAATTCAAATGGAATGGATTCAAAATGATGTTACTGCATGAATAGGGATTATAAATTTGACCATTTTCATCCAGTAAATAATATTTAAGTATTTGAAAAATCTGTTTGAAATTGTCAAGTTGCAAATAGTTAGTTACCAAGATCTGATTATGGGTTATTAAATGGGAAAATAAATCAAAATTATAAATTGGAAAACCTGTTCCTAACGGGCCCAACGAATTCCTAATTGGAATTAGGGAGTTCTTTTTGATTGATTCTTTTATCACATTGGGAGATTTTACATCGTTGAATGGGCCTATTCGAAAACAATTGGATGATGACAAAATTATCAAAGATTGAGATTCCTTATTTCGATTCAACAACGTATGGATAGTTCCTTGATTTGGATTAAGGGATTCTTTAATCCTTGCTTTGGAATAGGAATAAATGGAAGAAAATGGATTGACATTAGCGCGATCTGATCCATTCTCAGAGATCAATCCTGAACCCGACAGATCGTTCCTTTTTCCGGTATAAGAAATAGGTGACTTAGCTAAGTCGATTCTTAGAAAATATCTAAGCAAACCATTTGTCCTTATTTCAACAAAGGAAGCACAGGCCTTTTCGATTTTTTTGTCTTGGTCCCAATTCAACACTAAAGAAGTCCGAACTAATTGAATACTTGTGTCCCAAATTTCAAGAATTGGGTCGTAATAAAGGATATAATTGACAACTCGAAGTTGTAGATTATCACTTTCCTGCAAGAGATCCGGCGGGAAAAGTCTTCCTAAATTTATACCATCCGTTTTTTTATATGGGACTACAGGTTGAACCAAAACAAAATATTTTTTTTCATACCTGGAAAGTTTCATTCGTTGGATATAGAGCCAATTTTTCAATTTTTTGTATTCTTTGGAATTTGGTTTTCCCCCTCCTGGCGGTATCAATCGGAATGCCTTATTTGTCTTTCCAGGAAAATGGATATCTCCAGAAAAGATTATCAGTTTCATTTTTTCTGCTTTTTTCTTCACTCGGACCAATCCGCCTACCCGACTTCTTCTATTGAAAGTGATTTGGGTATCTGCCCCAATAATACTATTGTGCCGTACCATTATGGAAGAAGATTCGGCCAAAATGTGGACTTCCACGGGAATAAAAAAAAATGGATTTACTTCCTTTTGGTATTTTGGCCAAAATACCTTGACTCCTCGATACTCAATCAAATCCTCTTCGTTCACGATTGAATTTAGTTCTCTAGTCTCATATTTAGTAAGTCCCGAGCTCTTTCTTATATATCGAGGATCATCGAAATAAGCAAGAATACTATTTCTACGGAGAATACCATTTCTGGGGATTTCCATTGAGATACCTGAAGAAGGTATTAGTTGGTTCTCGTCTTCTTGAATCGAGTCGAGTGGGATGATGAATCTATTTCTTCGCCTCTTTGCCAATAAATCAGAATTACCGTCGAGAATGGCCGGATATCTGAGATTACAACGACCCGTACATGTCATTCGATTCAGTTCTGAATAATCAGGAATCCTATCTCCTTTTTGATTTTTACCAGAAAAATACGAACTAAAAAATTTGTGTCTCACTTGATTATTAGTTACTGAGGGGTTAGCAATATATCTTGGCTTGACAGAAAGAGAATAAGCGTTCATTTGATCTTGATCCTTGTGGATCGAACAAGGGCCTAGACTGTATCTCCAGGGCTCCCCTAATAATATCCATAAATGACTTGTTTTTGGTAAGAGATGAATATTACCATATGTAAATTCAGGTGCATGGTACACATCAGTATTCCAGTGCATTTCGCCTTCTGAGTCAGAATAAATATGTTTTCGAACCTTCTCTTTCAAATTCAAAGTGGATGTTCTCGCGCGAATCTCAGCAATCACTTGTTCTGATTCTACATATTGATCGTTTTGAACTAAAAGAAAACTTTTGGGCGGAATACACACATTGTGTATAATATCTTCACTCTCAATAGTTACATACAAGTCTCTAGAACATAGAAAAGCAGGATGTCCATGACGTGTACGTGTCGGATGAACCAAATCCTCGTTGAATTTTATTTTTCCATTAGAAGGGGCTCGCACATGTTCTGCAGTACCCCCTGTAAATACTCCGCCGGTATGAAAAGTTCTTAATGTTAATTGAGTGCCCGGTTCTCCAATAGATTGACCTGCAATAATACCTACGGCTTCTCCCAATTCGACCAGGTCGTCATGAGCTGGACTCCGGCCATAACATAATTGACAAATCCAAGATGTACTCCTACAAGTAAAGGGAGTTCGAATAGAGATTTGTTGTGCTCTAAAAGTTATGAATCTACTGACAAGTCCAACCCCAATATCTTGATTTCTAGTAGCAATACATCGCGAACCTATATATATATCATCTGCTAATACACGGCCAATTAATGTTTGGATAAAAATCCTGTCCGCCATCATTCCATTTCGAGGACTTACAGAAATACCTCGAACGGTGCCACAATCTGTTCGACGTACAACAATGTGTTGAACTACTTCAACAAGTCTGCGCGTGAGATATCCTGCATCTGATGTTCGGATAGCGGTATCCACAACCCCTTTACGGGCTCCGTAGCAAGAAATAATGTATTCTGTTAAAGACAGTCCTTCGCGTAAATTGCTTTGAATGGGTAAATCAATCATTTGCCCTTGGGGATCCGACATTAATCCTCTCATACCTACTAATTGATGTACCTGAGATGCATTTCCTCTGGCTCCCGAAAAAGACATTATATGGACTGGATTAAAAGGATCGGTCATCCGAAAATTAGGATTCATTTCTTGTCGCAAATATTCACTTGTGGCATACCATATTTCGATCGATTGACGTAATTTTTCTACCGCGTGTACATTCCCATAATGATGGTGTTTTTCCAAAATAAAACTTTGTTGTTCAGCGTCTTGAACTAGCCATCTTTTAGAAGGTATTGTTAAAAGATCATCAATTCCTAATGAAATGGATGCGGCGGTAGCTTGTCGGAAACCCAGAGTCTTTACTTGATCCAGGATATGTGATGTATATCCTATTCCATAGTGATCAATAAATCGACTAATAAGCCGTTTCATGGCAGTTCCGTCTATCACTTTATTGTGAAAGACCTGAGTGGGCCGTTCTGCCATCAGTACCTCCATATTGCGCTGAGTAGAATTTGACAATGGGCTTGAGTCAGTGATTGGAAAACTTCCTTTTCTAGATCTTGATTCACGTAGAAATTCTGCACTTATGGTTCTAGTTAACCCGGAGAGACTCGAATTCCCGTTGGTAGCATAGAATTACAACAGCCCTGCCAAAACCCCTGTATGGCTTCTTCTATTTCTCGATAAAGGGAAATATGACCAAGAGTGGTTCGAATATATATATAAAGAATTTCTTTTTTTATACTTCGTACTATTAGATAGTGTCCATAAATCTCATAATAGGTCCCCACAGATTCATAATGAATTTCGATGGGAGCTTCTCTTGCAGCAATAACGCGTTGATCTAGTCGCCACCGCAGCCACAAAGGACTACCTAAATTGATTCGTTTTTGCCGATAAGCTCCAATTGCATCATAGGGATTACAAAAAAAGGGTTCTTTTTTTTTTTTATACTTATAGTTATTATCTTCATTTTGATAGTTTCTACGATTACATGGATTATACCTATTTACACAAATACCCCGACGATTTCCACTCGTTAAGACATAGAGTCCACTAAGCATATCTTGAGTTGGTGCCGAAATCGGATCCCCAATAGTTGGAGACAAAAGATTCATATGAGAAAACATAAGTAAACGCGCCTCTGCTTGAGCCTCCAAAGATAAAGGCACATGAACAGCCATTTGATCCCCGTCAAAGTCTGCATTGAAGCCCTTACAAACTAATGGATGTAAACAAATAGCGCGCCCTTCCACTAAAACGGGGAGGAATGCCTGTATGCCTAATCTATGCAGAGTAGGCGCTCTATTCAGCAATACAGGATGGTCATCCAGAATTTCCTGAAGTATTTCCCATACAATCGGTTTTTTTTTCCGAATTTGACTCTTAGCAACTCCTATGTTCGAAGCAAGATGTTTTCTAATTAGATCACGAATTACAAATGCCTGGAAAAGTTCTATTGCTATTTCGCGAGGCAATCCACATCGATGTAATGAAAGTGAAGGGCCCACGACAATCACGGACCGCCCTGAATAATCGACCCGTTTACCAAGCAGAGTCTCGCGAACTCTTCCTTCTTTGCCTTCAATTACATCTGAAAGTGACTTGTAAACTCTATTATGATCATCCCTCATTGGTTGTCCGCAGATTCCATTATCAAGAAGTGCATCCACGGCTTCTTGTAGCAATTTTTCCTGAGATATTATTAATTCTTCTGGCGTAGCTATACTTGTTGTTAATAGATCTGTAAGAGTATTATTCCGATAGATAATTCTTCTATAGATTTCATTAATATCCGAGGTCACTAGTTTATCCTCATCTATATGATAGATTGGTCTCAACTCAGGAGGAAGAACTGGTAATAGACACAAAACCATCCATTTTGGTTCTATATTTGTTCGAATAAAATGCTTAGCCAATTCCATGCGTCTAAGCAAAAAATCTTTTCTTCTTCCAACTTTTCGATCTTCCCATTCATTCCCTGTGGGTTCCTCTTCCTCCAATTCTTTCCATTCTACCAATGAATAGTCTATAATAATTCGTAAATCTAGATTGGCTAAT